AATCATAGATCCCGGAATTTCTACAATAAATTCGATAGGTAGCTAGTAGAATTCCCTATCCACAAGTTTGCCATTGTATTGATTGTACTGAAAGAATTGTACTGGTGGAATATGGTATGAATACCTTGAACTGAAACGGTAGAAGTATAAAAAAGAAGTAAGATTTAAAACGATTTCTTTATACACGAAGCAAAAGTATGATTTGATTGATATCAAGAGATCTAATGAATTCTTCATTCATTCATTGAATGATAAATTACTACAAGGGAAGGAGATACACGATTTAAAAAATGGAAGATCCAATATTTCACAATTGTATTGGGAAAGTGAAAACAAGACCAGATATAATTTGATCGTTCTGAGCCAATCCAAAATCGTTGTATATCGAACCAATCATTAGTTCCCAACCATGGGTCGAGTGGAATCCGATCCATAAATCAGTAACTAAAAGAATAGAAAAAGCTTTTATTTTTATTGTGTCACTTAAGTTATAGAGAACCAATTAGGAAAATTGTAACCAATTCCATCTTCATTTATTCCTTTCGATGAAGACTCGAAAATCCATTTTAAGTAACGAATATTATTTTTATTTTAAGACGAACCCTACCAGATCCTTTAATTCTTTTATTTCTATTTCGAATTCGAAAGATTTAACTTTTGAATCGCAGCACGGGGATAGGGTATCAATTCAAAATCAGGGAACTAAAAGGAAGAATTCTGTTTTTACGAAAACAAAAGGTAAGATATTTGATGAATCTATACTTAACTTAGATTAGACTTCTTAATGAAACTTATTAGACCTTTAATTAGTATAAAAGAGTTAAGCTGGGGGCCATGTATATGCGTATATTTTGGTGTACTTTTGGTGTACAAATAGTTTATAGTTTATATTAATACTTAAATTCTTAATACTTATTCTTAATACTTAATACTTAATATATATTATATATATATATATTATATATAAATATATAAATATATAATATAATATAAATATATAAATTATTATTATAATATAAATATATAAATTATTATTTATTATATTATTATATATATTATTATAATTTATATTATTATAATTTTATAATTATATTTTTTTTATTCTTTATGCGTCCTCCTGGTTTTTTTATTTGTATTTGAGATGTATAATGTATGTGAACTGCTGCCTCAACGGAACGATAAAATAGAATATAGCATCCTTTGTCGGAATGAACATTTTTAAGAAGCTGCAGTTGTCTTAAAAAGATAATTAGTAAGTTCTTCTCTCATGCTGAGATTTATTCTTCAGTTCATTTCATTCAATTGGTACGCGCAAGAAATAGGCCAATTCGGCAGCTTTTTGTTCAATTTCTCGTGGATTAAAATTTTCATCAGTACGAGTCAAGGGAATGGCTCCTTGACCCCGGATTTCCATATAAAGGACACGACGAGTAAAAAGACCCTCTCCCACCTCTATTCTGATTGATTGGATATCTTTCAGAAAGAAACGAAGGAAGATGCGACGATTTTTTCCAGGGAATCCCCAACGAAAAAAGCACATTATCCCTTCTTTTCTATCGAATCGGTCATAACCACTACCTAAATTCCATGAAATTGTGCACCACAAATAAGAACTAATGAATAGACCTGCGATCCCATAGAAAGACATCACGATCCCTTGTGGGAAAAAAACAATTTCCTGAGAAGGAAATACGGATATCAGATTCCTACCAAGATAACTGGAAGTTCCAACCACTAAGAATCCTAGTGAACCTAAAAAAAGGATACAGGCCCAGCAAAAATTACTTGTTTTTCGAGACCCCGTTATAAGTTCTATCCATATATGTTCTGATCGCCAATTCATACTATACTAGATCCAGTTGCATTCGATTAGAATTGAGAAAATAACCCAAATAGATTTGACTTTTCTTGCTTGATTCCGAAATAACTTCCATCAACTAGCAGTATTCTGACATGAACCATTAGGAATAATTGGTTAGATACATTGAGTTTCTATTTCAAAGATTTGAAAAAAAAAAAATATTTGCTGATCATTTGGAATTTAATTGATATTGATTAAGCTATAACCGCATATACATACATTAATGCATATATTATGCATCAGTATACATCAAAATTTTTCCGTTTGTTTTCGGAAAGGCCACATATCATATATCCTACCATATTACACTAAAAAAGTATTTGTATGATGATCCAGCGTTGAAATAAATTGATGAGATTTGGTCCCATCATTTTTAGACAATCTTATTTCTTTGGACATAAAGAGATAAAGAAGCCATTGCGATTGCCGGAAAGACTAGGCCCACTAAAGGAACCAAAATAGAGGGAAAGTTAAAATCTATCATAGAACGGGTACCTCGATTTCATATTTGTACCTATTAGAATTATAAAGATATCTTATGATACGTCTACCTATTATAAAAAATATGAATATAATCTTAATATTCTTAATATTAAAGTACTTTATAATAAAAATAAATAAGTACAAGGAATGTAGAACTAAATGAAGTTTACCTATTCCTCTTTCTACACGAATATGTATGACAGTCCACTTTCATCAATTTTATTCTTCTTTTCCCATCCTTAATTTTATTTATATCTTTTCTTTCAAAAAACCTTTGTTTGTTTTGAAAGAAAAGAATTTTTTATGAATTCGCGACTTTAACCAATCTTATCCAACAAACAAAACAGGGATTCCTAATGAAAAACAGGGGTTCTTGGTAAATAGAAATAACTTATATTCTATATTCTTATTATTCTTTATTATTATTCTATATTCATTCTTATATTCTTCTTAGTTTGATTATTTGATTATATATTTGAATTTGATTTGTTTTTATATTTTATTTTTCTTTCTATATTTTTTTATATATTTTTCGTTGTTCTATAATATGAATATGTCATTAAAGTAGGGATAAATTTTTGTTTATTTACCCGATTTCTCAGAAGGAGAAAGAAACTCTTTTTTATCTTGTCGATAGAGAGATGCTTATTCCTAATCAGGAAGGGGGGGGTCGAATAAAAAAAAACGATTCGGGTAAAAAAGTAATTATCCAAAACTTCTGACTCTTACTACACTTATAACTGATGTCCCAAAAGAAAACACCATCTTCCTAGTTTTGTTTTTTTGATTACAATAAACTAAATGCTTATTCGCTACAAATCAAAATAACTGAACCTAGTGCTATACTTCCATTTTCAAATGAAAAATTTCAACCCCTTTTTCATTTTAAAATAAAATATCTTTTTTTGAATCTTGATTCAAGGGAAGGAAACCCTGTAGTTGAAATAACTCACTGAGAACACCTTTTAAAAGATTACGTGGTACGATTGGGTCGAATAAGCCCTTATCGAATAAATACTCAGCCTCTTGTGAACCGTCAGGTACTGTCTTTTTCAATGTTTGTTCAATTACTCTTTTGCCCGCAAACGCAATATAGGCATTAGGTTCAGCAATAATGATATCTCCCAACATACCAAAACTTGCTGTAACTCCGCCAGTTGTAGGAGATGTAAGGATTGATACATAGAATAACTTTTTATTTGATTGATAATCATATGAAGCAGAAGATATTTTAGCCATTTGCATCAAGCTCAAACTCCCTTCTTGCATGCGTGCTCCTCCAGAAGCACACACAATAATGACAGGTAGAGATCGATTAATAGCATACTCGATCAAACGGGTTATTTTCTCACCTACTACGGATCCCATACTACCTCCCATAAACTGAAAATCCATAACTCCAATTGCTATGGGAATACTATTTAGTTGACCTATGCCCGTTTGAACAGCTTCAGTTAAACCCGTTTTTTTTTGATAAAAAAAGATGCGATCTGTATAAGGTTCCTCTTCCTCTTCTAAATGAAATTCAATGGGATCCATAGAGACCAGATCCTCATCCATAGGCTCCCAAGTGTCAGGATCAATAAGAAGTTTGATTCTATCTGAACTACTCATTTTCAAATGATATCCGCAGTATTCACAAATATTCATTTTTGACCAAAAAAATTTTTTATAATTTAATCCATAACAATTCTCGCATTGAACCCATAACTCTTTGTATTTTGTATTTATATCGAAATCATTAGAGCTTCCTATTTCATTGATAGAACTGCTATCATTGATAGAACTGCTATCATTGAGATAACTGCTATCATTGAGATAACTGCTATCATTGAGATAACTGCTATCATTGAGATAACTGCTACTAGTACTACTCGAATTTTCACTTTCAATACTACTTTCAATACTACTTATAGTTTGACTTTCCGTACAAATGAAACTATAAATGTAACTGTCGATACCACTGTAAATGTCACTATTAAGACTGATTTCAAAACGAAGATAACTATCAATGCAACTATTAATGTGATTATTCCAATTAGATTGAGTATCATACATGGAATAATAATCGTAGTAATTGCTACTCTTAGACTCACTATTCAAATAACCATAAAAAAGTATCTCTAGTTCATTCAAAAAAGAATTAGCATTGTCAATCTCAAAAATCTGATTTTCAATATCAAAATATACAGAATAACTGTCACCATTACTATTTTTAACTAAAAAAGTATCATCAGAGATCAAACTAAAAATATTTCTGCTATCAAATAAATAATCTAGATAATTAATATTACCGAAACTATAACTGCCACTATCACTCCAACTAGGAATCCTTTTCTCCGCATCATTTAGAATAGGTTCATTACTTCCACTAGTATGTCCAATACCATCAAGACTATCCATTGATTTACTTAGTCCACACCTATGTTCTAACTTATTGTTAGACAAGATCGAATTGAACCAACATTTTTCCATAGAGCCTTTCTGCCCCCTATTTGATGAAAACTTAATACCTAATATATGAATAGTCATTCGATGAATAAAAAAATCATTTTACTTTTTTTTTTATCATTCAGAATTCAAATGAAGCATATTATCCAATCATTAAAATTATTAATTAAAAACGAGCGAGTCTTGAAAAGAAAGAAAGGATTCT